TCGAAGACTGTTGAAGTGACTAATTCCTGGAAATTCAAAGGCGTCGAGAACAAAGAAATTGTTGGAGTTTACATTTTTATCTAGTACCAGCACGCTTGATGTTAAGAAAGGATCTTTTGCAAGAAGGTTGGCTAGAGATTTCTTGTAAAAACATTAGCCCCGCTGAGTTCATAATGACAATATTTCGACCTTTAATTCCACGGATTCTGGATGATTTTCATAATGCACATAAAATAAAGGAGGAGCCGTATGAGGTGAAAATCTCACGTACGGTTTTGGAACGGAGAATTTTTTGAATTGAATGACGACCGTAACGAATGTCGGCTCAATCCGAAGGCAATTATGCGGAAGCGTTACAGAATTATTATGAAGCTATGCGACTAGAAATTGATCCCTATGATCGAAGCTATATACTCTATAACATAGGCCTTATCCACACAAGTAACGGAGAACATACGAAAGCTTTAGAATACTATTTTCGGGCACTAGAACGAAACCCGTTCTTACCACAAGCTTTTAATAATATGGCTGTGATCTGTCATTACGTGCGACTATCTCCACTATAGAAAGAAAAAAAAAAGGAAAGGGCAAATACGACAATAAAGACTCAAAAAAGCAGGATTTCTACATATTGCATCGTCCAAAAAACGATTTTTATCAGCTGTAGCAAAGAAAGAAACTTCGAAATATGAAGAAATATATATGCCTAAATATTTTTTTCTATGGATAAAAGATCTAATTGATAGCGGAAGCACCGTAAAGATCAATTTACAAGGTTTGGGCGATACAATAAGAACTGCTTATTTATCTCATTTTATGAGATAAAAATTAGGAATCAACTTATGTAATAGAGCCGATCCCCTAAGGTATTGAGCAGCGGTGTAGCATCAGATCCCAAGGAGAGTAAGTCTTTGTTTTATGAGGAAGAAGTCTTTTTCAAGGATTCTATATTAATTTCTATATGATATGAAAGCGAGATAGTTACTTTTCAGAAAATTCTAATGAGGGTTTCAAAATGCCTATACTTTTTTTCTGAAGGTAGGAGAAAAGATAAAACTGATTATTAATTGAATCAAAAGTCAAGTTTGAAACTCATGTAATTAACTTCTTTTGGTTTTGTTGGTTAACGTTAACTTGAGAAAAATCAAATAGATCTATGAGAAATCCCATTCAGTTAGATATAGATATATATTAGGGCTCGGGTAGACGCCAAAAGAATTGACTGCCGAGCCGTATGAGTTAGAAAACTCTCAAGTACGGTTCCAAGGAAAGGAATTGACCGCCTATTCCGACCGTGGAGAACAGGCCATTCGACAGGGGGATTCTGAAATTGCGGAGGCTTGGTTTGATCAAGCCGCTGAATATTGGAAACGGGCTATAGCGCTTACTCCTGGGAATTATATTGAAGCGCAGAATTGGTTAAAGATCACGAAGCGGTTCGAATAAGAACTCTCTTTTTTTATTCTCATCAATTAGATTATCGCTTTGTTTATTTTCATTTTTATGAAATTTTCTTTATATTATTTTATATTATAATTTATATTATATATTTATATAAATAAATAGAAATTCTATAATATATATTAATATCAAATATTAATATATATTCAAATTTTTCAATTTGTTTGAATATTAATTCTTTGTATTCTTTGCTTTTGTTGGCCCCGTCGGTCAAATAAAAAGGATCGTTTCTATGGGAAGAACCAATCAAAGAATTTTTCATTATATCTTTTTCGAAAATCGTTCTATTTCATTGGTATTTCGTAGGTATAAATGTTACACGGATATACCACGGATATAGCATAGAAAAGAAGACTTTTTTTTTATGATATTCTTTTCTTTCGATTCAAACTAATAAAAAAAACTCTTGAATGACTAAAAAAAATATTGATACTAGTAATGACTACTTACGTGATTTGGAATAGAGTCATATTTGTTCTATTTCTTTTCTATGTATTCTATGTAAGAAAAAAAGAACTTAACTCTATCTAGGAACTTCTAATTGAGATATGAATACCCCGCGTTGCAAAAAAAATTCTTGCGCCAATGTAAAGTCTGAAAAGAGTTTTATAAGATAAAAAGGGTCCGTTGAGCGCCCCCTAGGTATGTCATAATAGATCCGAACACTTGCCCCGGATCGACTTCCAGATCATAATTGCTCTAGTAAATAACTAACAAAAATAGATAGATGAGAGATCGAAGAGAACGAAAAACTAATTAGATTAAAAGTGTCTCTCATAGGTTCACTAATTACTTGACTGTTGGCAGGTCTCTTTGTATGTGTTGTCCGGAAAGAGGAGGACTCAATGATTATTCGTTCGCCGGAACCAGAAGTCAAAATTTTGGTAGATAGGGATCCCGTAAAAACTTCTTTCGAGGAATGGGCTAGACCGGGTCATTTCTCAAGAACAATAGCTAAAGGACCCGATACTACCACTTGGATCTGGAACCTACATGCCGATGCTCACGATTTTGATAGCCATACCAGTGATTTGGAGGA